TGTAATATAATATAATAATATACAAGTTTTCTCTATTATTAGCTTCGGACTAGAATAGAAACTGAGGATCGGGTAAAAATACTAGTATAGTATTCAAGAAAAGAAAGAGAACAATGGCTAAATAAAATAAAAATAAATATTTGTGATCCACACATTGTTGTTGTATTAGACCCAAAGGAAAGGTTCTTTCTTGACCTAATTACAAGGATAGGTCTTTGTAGTATGGAAAGACAAAATATAAAAACTAGTTTTGAGTGATTATCGGATTGGATTCTTCTTTTTTTTTTTTTCTTTTCGTTACAGAGATTATCTGAATGAACTGACTATTCAATTTAATAAGTTCAAGTTAAAGTAAAAAAGTAAAAGGCATTTTCGTTATAAACTAAGATCAATCATCGTTATAAAAATAAAATAAGTAAAAAAAAAAAAGGATTTGTCGATACAATAAAAAAACGATCCAAATAGAGATTTTTTTGCAATTTTAGCCTATAGTGATTCAAAGAAAGTTTCATTTTTTAATGAAGTTATAAAACAATTTTTATAATTATTTAAAATTCATTAATAATATTCTATATATACTAATATATATACTAAATTACTAAATATATATTAAATATATATTTAATAGATATTAAATATGGGTATTGGTTATTAGTTTACTCAGCTCAAGAGTTGCTCAATGAATCTGTTGATTCGAAATTTTGAGATGGGTAGATGTCACAAATGATGAATTGATTTCTTACCTATGTTACTCTATTTTTGTTAGGACTGCCGTCTCTAATTATAATTATAATAATTATTGATGAATCAAAAACTTTCACTTGGTATTTTTGTTTATCTTCGTCTCTTTTCTTTTAAAAATTGAAATTTAGGGAAGTGCTTTATAAACATATGTATAAAAAGAAGATATTTCATTGAGTCCCTTCATGCCTACTATAACCAGTTATTTCGGTTTTCTACTAGCAGCTTTGACTATAACCTCAGCTCTATTTATCGGTCTGAACAAGATACGACTTATTTGAAATTAATTGAATGAAGAATTCATAAAAAAAATTCTTCTGTGGTAGTTCATATATTCTATAGTTTCTTGCCGTATCCATTTTCAATTCTTGGTCATTGAGATTCATGAGTAATACTAATTAATATATAAGGATAGATATTACCTCTCCTTTTCACCTTTCAAATAAATTGAAATGATTGAAGTTTTTCTATTTGGAATCGTCTTAGGTCTAATTCCTATTACTTTGGCTGGATTATTCGTAACCGCATATTTACAATATAGACGTGGTGATCAATTGGACCTTTGAGTAATTAATATCTCCCTTTTTTTTTTATTGACCTCCTCCTTTCTTTAATCTACAGGAGGTCAAATTCAGATTGCTGTTCAATTATTTTAGTGTTCTTTTCGACCTAACAAATAACAAGAATCTAATCACGCTCTGTAGGATTTGAACCTACGACATCGGGTTTTGGAGACCCGCGTTCTACCGAACTGAACTAAGAGCGCTTTATTATCACAATAAATATTTTGTGACCTAACTCGTCTTGGATATATATACTATCATAAATAAGAAAATTAAAAGAAAATTAAGGATTGATTATGTATATCCAATATTAATCAATCTCAATGACCCCTCGTTACTGTTCATAAGATAAGTAATAGGTAGGGATGACAGGATTTGAACCCGTGACATTTTGTACCCAAAACAAACGCGCTACCGAGCTGCGCTACATCCCTTTCAATTGGTCTACAGTCTTATTGTAGAGAATTCCTGTCTTGTTTTCCACATCTTTATTTCTTTCAGTGATATACCCAATTATCTTGTCATTTCTTATTTTTTTGAATCTCATATCATATAACATATAATAATAGATTTATATACGTACTAAAGAACTATGAAACCCACCGTAAAAAAAACAATGAATATTTTTCGAGAATTCTCAGACAGAAATGGGCGTATTTTTTTCTTTTAAGAAAAGGAATATCGACTGAATTGTTGTACATTTCAAGTTATACATTTCCATTTGCATTAGGGATTCTGCGTACAAATCCACGTGTCAGTACATATACACATCTGGTCATATATGTAATAGCATTATGTATTACAAATTGTAAGAAAATTACAATAACAAATAACAAAAGAAGGAGGATTTTAAATGCGAAATCTAAAAACATACCTTTCCGTGGCACCGGTAGTAAGTACTCTATGGTTTGGGTCTTTAGCAGGGTTATTAATAGAGATCAATCGTTTATTTCCGGATGCGTTGATATTTCCCTTTTTTTCATTATAGTAATTGAGATAGGAAGGGGTGAAGAAAATTAGAGATACAATAAAATATCTGTGACTAATCCCTCCCCCTTTCTTCTTTTTTTTATAATTAAAATCAATTCGAAAATAAAAAGAATAAAAGCGGGTTTACCCTAGTTAAACTAAGAACTCGGATTTACAGGCCCAAACTTAAATTAATTAATAATAGAGTGAGAAAGAAAATGGAATTGTTGTGGCATGGCAACAATATCATACAAGATAATTCAATGAAAAAGAAAAATTAAATACTGTACATGTACATCGATTCTAAATATATAGTTAGAAATCATTATATTACTTATTATTACTATTTATTACTATAATTGGTAAATTGCAACGAAATCTTTCATAATTGGATTTCGAGTTAGCAACTTCTATTTTTTTTCCTTCCTTTCTTCTTCGCTTCGGATCGGAAAATAGAAAGATAGAAGAGTTGAGTCAATCAAAAATCCAAAGGAGGCTCATGGCCAAGGGTAAAGATGCCCGAGTAACGATTATTTTGGAATGTACCAGTTGTGTTCGAAACCGCGTTAATAAGGAATCAATAGGCGTTTCCCGATATATTACTCAAAAAAATCGACATAATACGCCTAGTCGATTGGAATTGAGAAAATTCTGTCCCTCTTGTTATAAACATACGATTCACGGGGAGATAAAGAAATAGATCGAACCGATCGCTCGTGTGTCCGCCTTCCATTTCAAGGAAGATGAAAAACGACATATTATATATAACAGATCATATATTTATTTAAATATAAACAAAGCAATCCTATTTTTAAATTCGAAATCATTTTTGATCTGATCAAAATATCATTAGGATTTTCGGGACAAGGAATAAAAAAACCATGGATAAATCCAAGCGACTCTTTCTTAAATCTAAGCGATCTTTTCGTAGGCGTTTGCCCCCGATACAATCGGGGGATCGAATTGATTATAGAAACATGAGTTTAATTAGTCGATTTATTAGTGAACAAGGGAAGATATTATCTAGACGGGTAAATAGATTGACCTTAAAACAACAACGATTAATTACTATGGCTATAAAACAAGCTCGTATTTTATCTTTCTTACCCTTTCTTAATAATGAGAAACAGTTTGAAAGAAGCGAGTCGACTCCCAGAACTACCGGTCTTAGAATTAAAAATAAATAGGCTTGCTCTTCTTCAATTGAATCAAAATAAGATTCCAATCCGAATTAAAATGTAAATTGACGCTTTATTGAAAAAATAATAAAATTCCAATTTTATTGTTGTGTTGTAATAAAAAAAGGAATTGGGGAAGAAGAATAAATCTTTTTTTTTTTATTAAACGTGTTTGTTCATTGCGATAACTTTATCATATTATATCCTATTTTATCATACTAATTTCTACTCTACTTTCCCAAGTTCATCTGCCAGGGAACTCCATTTAAAACATTTCACTATATTTTATTTCTTTCAATCCCCTTATCTTATTTTAAGATCTCATTGGAAATCATATAAAGACAATTCCTATTTAATATAGCTATTTGTGCAAGTATTTTACGATTAAGAAGCAACTGCCTCTTGTACAGATGGTGTATAAATTTATTATAACTGTAGTATACTTTATTGGCTCGAATTACTGCATTTATCCGAGTGATCCACAAACGACGAAAATCTCTCTTCTGCCTACCTCTATCCTGATGAGCCGAAACCAAAGATCTTATTTTCTGTTGAGCAATAGTTCGAGTAAGTCTTGAACGAGCCCCTCGAAAGCTTGATGCAAATAAACGAATTTTGGTTCTACGTCTTCGAGCTATATATCCTCGTTTAATTCTAGTCATTGAATAAATGAAACTTTGATGAATAACTAATTGATTTCTTTTCTTTCAGTTATTTCCTTTCCCCTTCCTAGTCTATTAATAACAAAACGGATTCTTCCAATGTATAAAATAAGGATTCCAATGGCTTTTGCTACTATAACCTTCCCGACCACGATTTTTTATTTATTTTTTTTTTTCTTTCTAGGCTTCTCGCCTCGAAATAAAAAATTGTATTGATACTAGGTATCAAAAAAACATAGTAAACAAAAAAATAGTAAATAGAAATAGGTATAGTGGGTTACATCGTTTCTATGGTTGCTTCTTAAACGGTGAGGTCCTCTCTATACACCGGAGCCTCTTCTCTCATTTAATTAATGTTATTGTTAACTTGTACAGTTCACACTCTTTGGCTCTACCCATAATTATCCAGTAATAGGTCTTTCACAACGAGACCCACTTATACAGTAACGGTATTTAATTATGAAGATTAGCTGAATAGCTGACCCTATTAGTCCGTTCTTGCAAGAGTCAAGAGTAAGGATATAATCTTTCTGCTTTTTAAATAAAATAGGATTTCCCTGCTTAATGAATATCATTTGCTACCAATGGGGAATTCTTTCTCATCTTAAATTAATTAAATTAAAAAAGGAAGTGATTGGATTTGTACCAATGGCAACCATAAATTAATTTGATATCACAATAGAAGGGTATGATAGCTCTTTTTTAGATTTTTAGCTATTTTAATTTTTCGTATCGTATAGTGAATGGTGGTCTTCATTCTATCCTATTCACTGGTACTGATCATTTATACCGGATCCATTGTTTTTGGCCTAGTCCATGATCTGAACGAGTCGCACATACACCCTAGTACATGTTCCTCTTCGCTGAGGACATCCCCTAAGAGCGGGGGATTTCGTGACATTTTTAATTGGCTGTCTTGTGTTTCTAATAAGTTGTTTAATAGTTGGCATGTTGAATCATATACATAATGGGCTGGTTTAGATCGATCCTAACCGGATAATTATGAATCATTTTTATATTAATGGATTCATAGAATATTGTATTAAACCTGGTAATAAGATAAAATATCAAATTGTATATTTGTGTGAAATTCCTCTTATTTTTTATTCAACTGCTACAAGATCAACAAGTCCGTGAGCTTGGGCTTCTGTTGCTGACATAAAAACATCTCTTTCCATGTCTTCGGAAATAACCCATAAGGATTTGCCCGTTCTCTGTACATAAACCCTTGTGATGGTTTCGCGCAGCTTAAGTAGTTCTTCCGCTTCCAGGATAAATTCTCCCGTCTGTGCCTCATAAAAAGAACTAGCAGGTTGATGGATCATTACCCTGATGATATAACATAATAAATAATTATTCTATCTCGCATGATGAAAGGCGAAAAAGAATATAATAAGAAAAAAGAAAGAGAGAATTGAACAACCGTACAGGCATCTTTTGCACAACATTGCATACGGCTCTACGGTGGAATTCACTTTTATACCTATACCTTTTTTTACCTTACATTGAATATATATAAAATAAATTTAAATTTAATTTAAATTATAGAGTCTATCATATTCACATAGGTAAATGATCCAACAACCACCCTTCTTTTTAGAATAGTTAACAATATACTATGATGGTTCCGTTGCTTTATATATTAATTTCGTCTGTTATTTAGCAATCCCAAAGTTTCTTTTTTTATTTTCAAATAAAAAATAAAAATTAAGTAAAAAAAAAAAAAAAGAAATTTTATTTTTGTATTCTTTCATAAAAATAATATATATTATATTGTTAAGAGTTTTTCGGTGTGAAACCAAAAAAAAAGTTTGTGACGCTGAAATGGGTCTCCTGATATATCAGATAAAATGATAAATACCCTTTATCTCATACTACTCTTTCGATACATAATGGAATGGAACGATTTTGAAAAAAAAAAAGATTCTCGTATCGAATTCGAAGTGCCATGCTATTATTACTTAATATTCATATTTCATAGATCGCGAAGGCATAGTCTTCTTTTTTCTCTCAAATCAAATAAAAAACTCATTGGCGCCAAGCGTGAGGGAATGCTAGACGTTTAGTAATTTCTCCTCCGACCAGAATAAACGATCCCATTGAAGCGGCTAATCCCATGCATATTGTTTGTACGTCTGGTTGCACAAATTGCATGGTATCATAAATACCTAATCCAGGTATTACCCATCCCCCGGGCGAGTTTATAAACAAATAGAGATCCTTGGTATCATCCTCTATACTGAGATATACCATAAGACCAATAAGTTGATTCGAGATCTCACTATCAACCTCTTGGCCTAAAAAAAGTAATCTTTCTCGATAAAGTCGATTGATTGGGATAAAATTTTATCCCTTCGGAACCGTACACGCATCTTTTGATGCATACAGTTCAACACAAATTGCGAAAAAAACAAGAATCAATGTGTAGATTCTTGTTTTTTTTTTTTCTTTTGTCATAGCAAGCTCTGTCTAACTTGTAACAAAGGGGCTTTTTCTTTCATTTAAAAAAAAAGATGAGTTTTGGTCTTTTTCTATTTATATAGAAATAGAATTTCTATATATAAATAGAAATAAAAATAAACTTATCGGATTAACTTCTCATTGATCTATTGTTTCATCGGAATCCAATCCAAATCACGATGTAATTTTCTTGTTCCTGAATGGTCTTCTTGAATTCTTTTAGGTTTATGCTCTACTCCGAGTAAAGATCGGACCGATTTTTATTTGCATATATAGGACAAATGCCCCAATACTACGTCTTTTTGCTACGACTTCTTTCTTCTTAAATTTATTTCATATCTCCCGTCAAATATTAAATATTCAACGCATTCATCATATTATTCGATTGATTAACAGTTTTAGATCACTTTATTATATTAGGAATTATAAATCGAATATTATATAAATAAATTATAAATAGAATATGATATATATTAAGTAGAAATCATAGATATATTACCTATTGGTTTTTTTGTTTTTTTTTTCTAAACGGAGCCTGGATACTTCATTTTATTGTTTGAACCAAGCCAACCATAAATTATTCTAATTGCTAATATTAATCTGTCTACCCCTCTACAAAATAGATTGAATTCTACTTCATTGCATTTCACGCTCCAAATTTTGGATAATTCAATCAATCTTTGTTGGGCGAAAGAGAGGATATCTCGATCGGGAAAGAGAACGGGGAAATACCATATGACCCAATATATCTGACAAGTCGCACTATACGTCAACCCACGATGCATCTTCGTCTCCAGGACTTCGAAAAGGTACTTTTGGAACACCAATAGGCATTAAATGAAAGAAAAATTAAGTACTATAATCTCACTTTGATGTGAAAGCGTAAAAATAGGTTTATTGTCGTAATAATATTTTGTCTTTTATCATATTTTATCCATAGATTGAATAAGTTCATAAAGATGATGAACAAATATAGATGCAGTTACTCATATAAAATGCTAGTAACGCCCTACCATTGCGTATTGATACTTATCGGGTGTAGAATAAATCTGTTTCTTTTTGTTCCTACGAACAAAATTGTTCCATTATTATTCAAAGACATTTTTACTAAAAGAATATAGAATTCTTAGTAAAAGAATAGAACAAATATTAATCCTTTCCCGGATATAATCCACTAAAAAAGTAAAGACCATAGTATAGTTTTTTTTTTACAGTGCAAGAAAGTTACATAGCGTCTATTTTTGATTGATATAAGGGGTATTTCCATGGGTTTGCCTTGGTATCGTGTTCATACGGTCGTATTGAATGATCCCGGCCGTTTGATTTCTGTCCATATAATGCATACAGCTCTGGTTGCTGGTTGGGCCGGTTCGATGGCTCTATATGAATTAGCTGTTTTTGATCCCTCTGACCCTGTTCTTGATCCAATGTGGAGACAGGGTATGTTTGTTATACCCTTCATGACTCGTTTAGGAATAACCAATTCATGGGGTGGTTGGAGTATTACTGGGGGGACTATAACGAATCCGGGTATTTGGAGTTACGAAGGTGTGGCTGGTGCACATATTGTGTTTTCTGGCTTGTGCTTTTTGGCAGCTATCTGGCATTGGGTGTATTGGGATCTAGAAATATTTTGTGATGAACGTACAGGAAAACCCTCTTTAGATTTGCCCAAGATCTTTGGAATTCATTTATTTCTCTCAGGAGTGGCGTGTTTTGGTTTTGGCGCATTTCATGTAACAGGATTGTATGGTCCTGGAATATGGGTATCTGATCCTTATGGACTAACAGGAAGGGTACAAGCTGTAAATCCAGCATGGGGTGTGGAAGGTTTTGATCCTTTTGTTCCGGGAGGAATAGCCTCTCATCATATTGCAGCAGGAACCTTGGGCATATTGGCGGGTCTATTCCATCTTAGTGTCCGTCCGCCCCAACGTCTATACAAAGGATTACGTATGGGAAATATTGAAACCGTCCTTTCCAGTAGTATCGCTGCTGTCTTTTTTGCAGCTTTTGTAGTTGCTGGAACTATGTGGTATGGCTCGGCAACTACCCCGATTGAATTATTTGGTCCCACTCGTTATCAATGGGATCAAGGATACTTCCAACAAGAAATCTATCGAAGAGTTAGTGCTGGACTAGCCGAAAAGCAAAGTTTATCTGAAGCTTGGTCTAAAATTCCTGAAAAATTAGCCTTTTATGATTACATCGGCAATAATCCCGCAAAAGGGGGATTATTCAGAGCGGGATCAATGGACAACGGGGATGGAATAGCTGTTGGTTGGTTAGGACACCCGATCTTTAGAGATAAAGAAGGGCGTGAACTTTATGTACGTCGTATGCCTACTTTTTTTGAAACATTTCCGGTTGTTTTGGTAGACGGAGATGGAATTGTTAGAGCCGATGTTCCTTTTAGAAGGGCAGAATCGAAATATAGTGTCGAACAAGTAGGTGTAACTGTTGAGTTCTATGGCGGTGAACTCAATGGAGTCAGTTATAGTGATCCAGTTACTGTAAAAAAATATGCTAGACGTGCTCAATTGGGTGAAATTTTTGAATTAGACCGTGCTACTTTGAAATCCGATGGTGTTTTTCGTAGCAGTCCGAGGGGTTGGTTTACTTTTGGACATGCTTCCTTTGCTCTGCTCTTCTTTTTCGGACACATTTGGCATGGTGCTAGAACCTTGTTCAGGGATGTTTTTGCTGGTATTGACCCTGATTTGGATGCTCAAGTGGAATTTGGAGCATTCCAAAAACTTGGAGATCCAACTACAAGAAGGCAAGTAGTCTGATACAATATTGTTTTGTTATTTTTTGTCTTTAGTTTTTTGATTTGATATGGGCTACCGGATAAATCTTGATTTGAATCGCTGTCTTTTTTTTGACTCTTGCCCTGCCCTGTTCTTTCTTTATCCGGGAGACGATCTATCGCAAATAAACAGGTATGGAAGCTATAATTGTAAACCACGATCGAATCTATGGAAGCATTGGTTTATACATTCCTATTAGTCTCAACTCTAGGAATAATCTTTTTCGCTATCTTTTTTCGAGAACCGCCTAAAGTTCCAACTAAAAAGATGAAATGATTTTTCATTATCTCAATTGAAAGTAATGAGCCTGCCAATATTGAATATTGGCAGGCTCATTACTTCAACTAGTCTCCGTGTTCCTCGAATGGATCTCTTAGTTGTTGAGAGGGTTGCCCAAAAGCAGTATATAAGGCATACCCAGTAAAACTTACAAGTAACCCAGATATAAAGATGGCAACGAGCGTTGCTGTTTCCATTATTATTTATAATATAGTTTGAAGACCACAATGGATCTATGCTAAGATCATTTATTTACGACGGAATGGTATACAAAGTCAATAGATCTCAATGAATATAAAATAGGATTTATGGCTACACAAACCGTTGAGGGTAGTTCT